GGCCAAATTATGTTGGATTTTTTAGCATTGAGAAATTCACCTAAAAATCCAGTAGAGCTTTTTAGGCTAATATTCGGGCAAAATTTTGCGGTGGATAAATGCGAAATGCATATATATATATATATAATGCGGATGGCTAACCCATATTTCAACTTGGTGGCCTGCACGTTCTCGAACCTTCCTTGGTTTCGGGGTTTGACAAGGATAACAGGATTTGCTGAGCGTAGGGGGTAGGGGGGTTTGTCGCGCAAAAGCCAAAAGGGGGGGCATCTATATAAGGGTTAGTTGGAAGAAGAGATGTATATGTTATGCACTTGATAGAGTAATATGTAATTCTTAAGTTATGTCTTTCAATGATGAACCTACGTGAACTATTACAAGGAATTGCACAACCTTGATATGTTAATTGCGCCTGCACTCTGAAATGTAAGTGAAGGGAAACCAAAAAAAAGAACCCTATGCATATAAAAGAATGCCCGGCATGTGGGGTAATGCGGAGTATGTAATTACACCAGTAACCGTATGCAAGGAAAAGTAAATAATAATGGAACTTCACACTTCTGACCCTGAAAGAGAAACCAGATACAAGGAATAGTTCACAGTATACCATATCTACATATTGTGTCCCTGATTCTATCATGAATAGTATGCCTTATATGGACCGGTTGGTGGTCTCTTACTACATTAAGATGGTTTAACTAAATCTTAGTTGTTTATTTCGAGGAAAAATGTGAGAGCCATATCTAGGGGAAATATATATTTCCCAGGTTAAAATAAAATATTTCTGAATTTTAACGATATGCTTATGTACGTCTTAGACGTTAGTACTTGCTTTTAGGTTAAAATAAATGAATGGTGATAATACATATATATGTACTAACACAACACATGATATTGTGCATACTGCACTATCATGTATTTACCATCAGAAGATAGTTTAATTTAGAATTCTGGCTTTGGGAGCCAGGGGTGGGAGTTAAAATCTCCTTTTTCTGGGCGCTAGGAGGGAATTTAACCCTCGATCTTCGGATTACAAGACCGATGCTTTTAGGCTAAGCTACTAGGGCAGGCTCATTTTAATGCTTTATTTTCCATTAATCCTGCTAGTGGGATAAGAATGAGAAAGAGTGCAAAATATAGGACGGATGCGACTTGACCAATGATAATATATGGATGTTCTACGGGTATGCCTCCAATTCATGTTAGAATAATTATGTCTGCAACTAGGGTTCAGAATAGGAATTGGGTCACCGGACGGAAGGTTAGTCCTCGTTGTTTTGAGGTGTGTAGAATTGGCACAACCATTAGCACCAGGATGCTGAATAATAGTGCAAGAACCCCGCCTAATTTATTAGGAATAGATCGGAGAATGGCGTATGCAAACAAGAAGTATCATTCTGGCTGAATATGTGGGGGTGTCACGAGTGGGTTTGCTGGGGTAAAGTTTTCTGGATCACCTAATAGGTTGGGGGAAAATAGCGCCAGCGAGGTGAGGGCCAGCAACATGATTACGAAACCGAGAAGGTCTTTGTATGAGAAGTATGGGTGGAAAGAAATTTTGTCCGCGTCAGAGTTTAGCCCGGCCGGGTTGTTTGATCCTGTCTCGTGTAGGAACAATAAGTGGAGGATGGTTGCGCCCGCAACGACGAATGGTAAAAGGAAGTGGAATGCGAAGAACCGTGTGAGGGTTGCATTATCTACTGAGAAGCCACCTCAGATTCATTGCACAAGGGTATCCCCCATGTAGGGGACTGCCGAGAGGAGGTTCGTGATGACGGTGGCGCCCCAGAAGGACATTTGGCCTCACGGAAGTACGTAGCCCACGAAGGCTGTCATCATAACCAGAAGAAATAGTACTACTCCAATATTTCAGGTTTCTTTGTAAAGATATGAGCCGTAGTATAGACCTCGTGCGATGTGCATATAGAGGCAGATGAAGAAGAAGGATGCTCCGTTAGCATGTAGGTTTCGAATGAGTCAGCCGTAGTTAACGTCTCGGCAGATGTGAGTTACTGATGAGAATGCGGTTGAGATATCTGAGGTGTAATGCATGGCCAGGAATAATCCTGTCAGAATTTGGGTAATTAAACATAATCCCAGAAGGGACCCGAAGTTTCACATTGCTGAGATATTAGATGGTGTTGGAAGATCAACTAGTGCGCCATTAGCGATTTTTATTAGTGGGTGGGTTTTTCGTAGGCTTGCCATTATTGTTCTTGTAGTTGAACTACAACGGTGGTTCTTCAAGTCACTGGTCCCGGTTAAAATCCGAGCAAGAATTATGACCTATTTTGTGTTTTTATTATTAGTAGCTTTAATTGTAGGGTTAATTGCTGTTGCATCCAATCCTACACCCTATTTTGCTGCTTTAGGCTTGGTGGTAGCAGCGGGGGTCGGGTGCGGGGTGCTGGTTGGCTGCGGGGGGTCTTTTCTATCCCTGGTTTTATTTCTAATTTATTTAGGGGGGATACTTGTGGTGTTTGCTTATTCGGCGGCCTTGGCTGCTGAGCCATTTCCAGAGGCTTGGGGAAGTCGCTCGGTCGCTGGTTATGTACTGGTGTACCTAGTTGGTGTTATCTTAATAGCAGGGGTACTCTGGGGGGGCTGGTACGAGGGCTCTTGGGTGACTATTGATGGACTTAAGGAGTTCTCTATGTTGCGGGGAGACGTTGGGGGTGTGGCCATGATGTACTCTTTTGGGGGTGCAATATTGGTTATTTGTGCTTGGGTGCTGCTTCTGACGCTGCTCGTAGTGCTGGAGCTTACCCGGGGTTTAAGCCGGGGCACCCTCCGGGCGGTTTAGATAAGGACTAGGAGAATGGCCAGGGTTATGGTTAGGAGGAAGATGGTTAAGTATGTCTTAATTATTCCCCGCTGAATATCACTTACCACTTTCGCCATGGTCATTTGAGCGAGCGCGAGTCCTTTAGGCCCGGTGGTCTGGAATCATGTTTGGTCAAGCTTAGTTGCAACTGATTGTCCTAGGGTCAGGTTGGTCTTCGGGGAGAGCCGGTGTACTAATGCAGGAAAATATCCCAGCATGTTGGAGAAGTGATGGGTAGAAGTCGTTGGCACGATTTTAATTTGCTTGCTGGTTATGGCTGCAAGCTCCATGGCTACTAGGAGTCCAATAATAGTTACGATCAGGGCTGCTAACTTAAGGGTGGTGGGTATTGTCATGACAGGTGTGGTTGAGGGCAGGAAGTTAGAGGTAATAATAAGGCCCGCAACGATACTCCCTCAGGCAAGCCGTTTGATAGGGTTAATTACCAGGGGGTTGTTTTCGTTAATAGGAGAGAGTGGGAGGAATCGAGGAGACCCCATAGTTACGAAATATACGACCCGGAAGCTGTAGACCGCGGTGAACGAGGTGGCAATCAGTGTAAGAGTTAGGGCCCAGGCGTTAAGGTAAGAGGTGTTTAGGGCCTCAATGATAGCATCTTTTGAGAAGAACCCGGCCAAGAATGGGGTGCCTGTCAGGGCTAGGCTGCCGATCGTAAGATAGGCTGATGTGGCAGGCATGAGCTTGTGAAGGCCTCCCATCTTCCGAATGTCCTGTTCATCATTTAGGCTGTGGATAATAGAGCCGGAGCAGAGAAAGAGCATGGCTTTAAAGAATGCGTGTGTACAAATATGGAGAAACGTTAGTTGTGGCTGATTCAGGCCAATGGTTACTATCATTAAGCCAAGTTGACTGGATGTTGAGAATGCTACAATTTTTTTGATATCGTTTTGGGTAAGGGCACAGGTGGCTGTGAATAAAGTGGTTAGTGCGCCTAAGCATAAACAAATTGTTAGGGCTAATTGGTTATTTTCCATGAGGGGGTGAAGTCGGATTAATAGGAAGATTCCGGCGACGACCATGGTGCTGGAGTGGAGGAGGGCAGAAACTGGTGTGGGGCCCTCTATGGCAGAAGGAAGCCAGGGATGTAGGCCGAATTGGGCCGATTTTCCTGTTGCTGCAAGAATAAGTCCTACTAAGGGGATGGTCATGTCGAAGCTTTTTGATAAGAAGAAGATTTGTTGAATTTCTCATGAGTTCAGGTTTATTGCGAACCAGGCCATGGCCAAAATTAACCCAATGTCCCCTACGCGGTTATAAATAACGGCTTGGAGGGCCGCTGTATTAGCGTCTGCCCGCCCGTGTCATCAGCCGATTAACAAAAAGGACATAATTCCAACCCCTTCTCAACCAATAAATAATTGGAACATGTTGTTGGCCGTAACAAGCGTAATTATGGCCACCAAGAACAAGAGCAAATATTTAAAGAACCGGTTCATGTTAGGGTCAGAGTGCATATATCATAATGCAAATTCCAAGATTGATCAGGTGACGTAAAGGGCGATAGGGGTGAAGATTAGGGAGTAATGGTCGAATTTAAAGCTGATGTTTGCGTCAAACATTTGTGTGTTCATTCAATGTCAGTTCGTGGTAATACTTTCCACTCCTTGGTCGAGGAAAATTATAAGTGGGAACAAGCTGATGAAGAACGCGGTGCTAACTGCAGCTTTGACATGTGTATTTGCCCACTCTGGTTTTTGAGGGTTAGGGCTCAAGGTTGTTAATAGGGGAAACACAAGGGTTGCGAGGACTAAAATAAGTGAGGATGATATCGCTAGGGCTGTTAGGTTCATAGCTTCTGCTTGGATTTGCACCAAGAGTTTTTGGTTCCTAAGACCAATGGATGAGCTGTTATCCTTCAAAAGCGTAAGGAAGCCGAGGATTTTAACCTCGGTGCGTAAGGATTAGCAGTACTTACTGATGTCTGTCCTTCCTTGGTGAGTAAGGGGACTCTAACTCCTGTCTTTAGAATCACAATCTAATATTTTGGTTAAACTATACTTACTAGTAACATCATCCTCACATGAGTTCTGGTTTTGCTACAAGGAGAACTACCGGAGTAAAATGAAGGGCCATTAATAAGTGTTCTCGGGTGTGGAAGGGTGCAAGTTTCATGACGTGGGCTGGTGTCGGACCGCGTTGAGACATTAAGAACATGTAAAGAGAGTAGCCGGCGGTGATCAGCGTCCCTAGTCCTGTTAGTGCAATGGTTCATGGGGATCAGTTAAAGAGGGTTGTAATGATTATAAGTTCTCCCATTAAATTAGGTAAGGGTGGTAGTGCTAGGTTAGCTAGGTTGGCAACGAATCATCAGACTGCTGTTAATGGGAAGATTACTTGTAATCCCCGGGCAAGAATTATTGTTCGACTATGGGTCCGTTCGTAGGCTGTGTTGGCTAAGCAGAATAGTATAGAGGATACCAAGCCATGGGCAATTATGAGGATGATTGCACCTGAAAACCCCCATGGAGTCTGAATTAGAATGCCCCCGGCTACGAGGCCTATGTGGCTGACAGAGGAGTAGGCGATTAGTGATTTGAGGTCTGTTTGTCGCAGGCAAATGGACCCGGTTATGATAACGCCCCATAGTGCTAGAACAATGAAGGGGTAGACCAGTTCTTTGGAGAGCGGGTCTAGTATAACCATTATCCGTATTATCCCGTAACCCCCAAGTTTCAGTAGGACTGCTGCTAGTACCATGGATCCTGCAACGGGGGCCTCTACGTGCGCTTTCGGCAGTCACAGGTGTACTCCATACAGCGGTATTTTCACTAAAAAGGCGATTAAGCAGCCTGCTCATCAGATTTTGTGGCCCCAGGAGTCTAGTAATATTGGTTGGGCATATTGAATTACCAGCATAGACAAGGTTCCTGTAGATTGCTGGAGGAGAAGTAGGGCGACTAAAAGTGGGAGGGATCCGGCTAGGGTATAAAACAGGAAGTAGGTGCCCGCGCTGAGGCGTTCAGTTTGATTACCTCATCGAGTAATAATAATAAGGGTAGGGATAAGTGTGGCCTCAAATATAATATAAAACATAATAATCTCGGTGGCACCAAATGCTATAATTAGGAGAGTCTGGAGCGAGGCAAGAAGCGTAATGTAGAGGCGCTGTCGGCTGATAGGTTCAGGGTCAATGTGGTTTTGGCTGGCCAAAATTATTAGGGGGAGGAGCCAGCATGTTAATACTAGGAGAGGGGTGGATAGGGGGTCTGTGGCTAAATATGAGCTGGATGCGGTTCATCCAGTTTCCGACGTCCACTTTAGTCAGGTGAGGCTAATAAGGGCAATGGAAAGACTGTGAGTAGTTGTAGCAGTCCACAGCCACTTAGAGGGAACCAGTCAAATTGTTGGGAATAATATAATTGTAGGGACTAGTACTTTTAACATTGGAGGAGATTAAGATTTTGTAGGCGGTCCGTGCCATGGGTGCGGGCTGTGGCGACCAGGAGTGCAAGGCCTGTACTTGCTTCGCAGGCGGAAAAAGCTAGTAGTAGCATAGGGGCCGTAGAGAAGCTTGTTGATTCGAACTGTAGGGCTCACAGCGCTAGTGCAATAAATAGGGATAGTATTATTCCCTCTAGGCATAATAATGCAGAGAGCAGGTGGGTGCGATGAAATGCTAATCCTATTAATCCTAAAACAAAGGCTGAGCTAAAGCTAAAGTGTACTGGTGTCATAAGGGGGTCGTGGATTTGAACCACGGTTTTCTGAGCCGAAATCAGAGGTCTTTCTTGGACTAACCCCCTATTCTGCTCATTCTAGGCCCCCTTGGGTTCATTCATAAACTAATCCGAGGGTTAATAGCACTAGGACGGCAGTTGCTCAAAAGAATGTTCCGGTTGGGCTGTGAAGTTGGTCTCCCCAGGGTAGAGGGAGGAGAAGGGCAATTTCTAGGTCAAATAAGAGGAATAAAATTGCAACTAAGAAGAACCGAAGGGAGAAGGGTAGTCGGGCAGATCCTAGTGGGTCAAACCCGCACTCATAGGGGGAGAGCTTCTCCGCGTCCGGGTTTATTTGTGGTAGTCAGAAGGACACTACTGCTAGGACTGATGATAGGGTTATTGTAATAATAAAAATAGTTGTAATTAGGTTCATTATCTTTCCCTGGGGTCTAACCAAGACTGAATGATTGGAAGTCACTTGTACTAACTTTAATACTAGAAAGATATGAGCCTCATCAATAGATGGATACGTAGAGGAATAGTCAGACTACGTCAACAAAATGTCAGTATCAGGCAGCGGCTTCAAAGCCGAAGTGGTGCTCGGATGTAAAGTGGTATTGAACTTGGCGGAGAAGGCACACGGCTAGGAAGGTTGACCCGATGATAACGTGTAGGCCGTGAAAGCCCGTGGCCACAAAGAATGTAGAGCCATATACCCCGTCTGCAATTGTGAAAGGCGCCTCGTAATACTCTATGGCCTGAAGGGCGGTGAAATAAAATCCTAGAATAATCGTAAGTGCAAGAGATTGAATGGCTTGTTTTCGTTCACCCTCTATAATGCTGTGGTGGGCTCATGTGACCGTTACACCAGATGCTAGTAATACAGCCGTGTTGAGGAGGGGCACCTCGAATGGGTCTAGTGTGGTAATTCCTGCAGGGGGTCAGCATCCTCCTAGCTCAGGCGTTGGTGCCAGGCTTGAGTGGTAAAAGGCTCAGAAGAAACCTAAGAAGAAGAATACTTCAGAAGTGATAAATAGGATTATACCATAGCGTAGTCCTTTTTGCACTGGAGGTGTGTGGTGTCCCTGGAAGGTCCCCTCCCGAATAACATCACGTCACCATTGGAATATTGTGAGGAGGAGGAGGACTAGCCCAAGAGTTATTAGTGTTACTGAGTGGAAGTGAAACCAGATTGCTAGGCCGGACGTTATTAGTAGGGCACCGACGGCTCCGGTTAGTGGTCATGGGCTTGGATCAACCATATGATATGCATGTGCTTGGTGGGCCATTAAACGTTTTCTTGTAGATAGAGGCTTAGGAGTAGTACAAATACGTAGGCCTGAATCATGGCTACTGCAACCTCTAGGAGTGTTAGTAAGAAGAGCACGGCAGCAGTCAGAATCGCCACCGTTGGTATTATAGGTAACAACACAAATACGGCTGTGGCAATGAGTTGAATTAGTAGGTGGCCTGCGGTTAAGTTGGCCGTAAGTCGGACTCCCAGCGCTAATGGTCGGATAAACAGACTAATTGTTTCGATAATAATCAGCACGGGGATTAGGGGGATGGGAGTTCCCTCTGGCAGAAGGTGTCCAAGAGCAACTGTTGGTTGGTTTCGCATACCAATAATTACTGTCGCAAGCCATAGTGGCACAGCGAGTCCTATATTTAGGGATAGCTGTGTGGTAGGTGTAAAGGTATATGGGAGAAGACCCAGCATGTTAATAGTGATGAGGAATACTATTAAAGAAGCCAGTAGTAGTGCCCATTTATGTCCTCCTACGTTCAAAGGTAATATAAGCTGATTAGTAAATCGGTTAATAAACCATGTTTGGACAGTAATAAGCCGATTATTTACTCATCGAGATGGCGGGGTCGGAAATAGCACTCACGGCAGTGCGATTGCAATGGCAATGAGAGGGATTCCTAGGAAGGATGGGGTTGCGAATTGGTCGAAAAAGCTTGCTATCATGGTCAGTTTCAAGGTTCAGTTTTATGTTTTTCTTCATTTATTGGTGTTGGTTCGTTTGGTGCTGTGTGACCTAAGACCTTGGTTGGGATAATAGTGAGGAAGACGATTCATGAAAATACTAGAATTGCGAATCAAGGGTTGGGGTTGAGTTGAGGCATTTCACTAGAGGTGGTCGGTAGCCACCAAACTTTGGCTTAAAAGGCCAACGCTTTGTCCAATAATTAGCTTTCCAGTGAGGCGTCTTCTAGTATTATTGAGGATCAGCTTTCGAAGTGTTCTAGTGGCACAGCCTCGACTACAATAGGCATAAAGCTATGGTTGGCGCCACAGATTTCAGAGCATTGTCCGTAAAATACACCTGGGCGTGAGGCAATGAAGGCAGTTTGATTTATTCGTCCGGGTACTGCGTCTATTTTAACACCTAAGGATGGAACAGCTCAAGAGTGCAGCACATCTTCTGCGGACACCAAGACACGAATTGGTGATTCTATCGGAACCACTATCCGGTGGTCCGTCTCTAGGAGCCGGAATTGGCCTGGGGTGAGATCTTGAGTTGGGATTATATAGGAGTCGAACCCCAAGTCTTCGTAGTCGGTATATTCGTAGCTTCAATATCATTGATGTCCTATAGCCTTGATTGTTAGGTGGGGGTCGTTAATCTCGTCTATAAGATATAAAATACGAAGGGAGGGGAGGGCAATCAAAACTAGAATAACAGCTGGTAGGACTGTTCATACAATTTCGATTTCTTGGGAGTCCAAAATATATTTATTGGTAAGCTTGGTTGAGACCATTGCAACAATAATATAGAGTACTAAGATGCTAATTAAGAGTACAATTATTAGGGCGTGGTCATGGAAGTGAAGAAGTTCTTCTATAACGGGTGATGCCGCGTCTTGGAATCCTAATTGTGTGGGGTGTGCCATTAAGCCTTGGGCTTAAGACATACAGGGATTTAACCTGCAATTTCACCTCGACAAGGTGATGTAATATGCACATTTTACTAATGTCTTTATAAGAAAGTGACAGAGTGGTTATGTGACTGGCTTGAAACCAGTACATGGGGGTTCAATTCCTCCCTTTCTCGTTAGTTTGATTGAACTTGTACAAATGCTGGTTCCTCGAATGTGTGGTATGGTGGAGGGCAGCCATGGAGTCATTCTACGTTCGTCATGGTTAACTCTACTGAGGATACTTCTCGTTTGGCGGCGAAGGCTTCTCAGAGGATAAATAGGAACATGATTACCGCTACTAATGAGATGAGTGACCCAATAGAAGATACTGTATTTCATAGGGCATAAGCGTCTGGGTAGTCAGAGTACCGTCGTGGTATTCCTGCCAGGCCTAGGAAGTGTTGTGGGAAGAATGTGAGGTTTACGCCAATAAACATAATTCCAAAGTGAATTTTTGTTCAAGTATCATTTAAGGTGTATCCTGAGAAGAGTGGGAATCAGTGCACGAAGGCTGCCATGATGGCAAATACAGCACCCATTGACAGTACATAGTGGAAGTGAGCAACTACGTAATATGTGTCGTGGAGAACAATGTCAAGTGATGAGTTAGCTAACACAATTCCTGTTAATCCCCCTACTGTGAAAAGGAAAATAAATCCTAGTGCCCATAGCATAGGAGTCTCTCATTTGATAGAGCCTCCGTGAAGCGTGGCAAGTCAGCTGAATACTTTTACACCAGTTGGGATAGCGATAATCATTGTTGCGGATGTAAAATAGGCACGGGTGTCTACGTCCATTCCGACAGTGAACATATGGTGGGCTCAAACGATAAACCCAAGGAGGCCAATGGCCATCATGGCTCAAACCATCCCTATGTAACCAAATGGTTCTTTTTTACCGGCATAGTAAGCCACGACGTGTGAAATGATACCAAACCCGGGTAAAATAAGAATATAAACCTCTGGGTGGCCAAAGAATCAGAATAAGTGTTGATACAAGATTGGGTCTCCTCCCCCTGCCGGGTCGAAGAATGTAGTATTAAGATTACGATCCGTGAGAAGCATTGTAATTCCAGCAGCTAAGACTGGTAGTGAGAGGAGGAGAAGGACGGCTGTTACTAGTACGGCCCACACAAAGAGGGGTGTTTGATATTGGGAGATGGCTGGGGGTTTCATGTTGATAATTGTGGTAATGAAGTTGACCGCACCTAAAATTGATGAGACACCTGCCAGATGAAGCGAGAAGATCGTTAAATCTACTGATGCTCCTGCGTGGGCAAGATTGCCTGAGAGGGGTGGGTATACTGTTCATCCCGTTCCAGCCCCGGCCTCGACTCCAGAAGAGGCTAGCAGCAGCAGGAATGATGGGGGAAGGAGCCAGAAACTCATGTTATTTATTCGTGGGAATGCTATATCGGGGGCACCAATCATTAGTGGGACGAGTCAGTTTCCAAACCCTCCAATAAGAATTGGCATGACTATAAAGAAAATCATTACGAAGGCGTGGGCGGTAACGATGACATTATAAATTTGATCATCGCCTAAAAGTGACCCGGGTTGGCTTAGTTCGGCTCGAATAAGGAGGCTTAGGGCAGTCCCCACTATTCCGGCTCAGGCACCAAATACAAGATAAAGGGTACCAATGTCTTTGTGGTTTGTAGAAAAGAATCAGCGCGTAATTGCCACAGGTAGGGTAGCCGAGCGTTTAGGCGGTGGGTTGTAGCCCCGAAGACAGAGGTTTAAGTCCTCTCCCTATCACAGCCCCGTGGTGGAGAAACATATTGGATTGCAAATCCAGAGACGCAGAGTAATACCCTGCCGGGGCTTTTCCCGCCTTTCTCGGCTAACGGCGGGAAAAGTAGATGGATGCTCGCTGGCTTGAGCGCTTAGCTGTTAACTAAGAGTTTGTAGGATCGAGGCCTTCCCATCTAGAAAGGCCTTAGTTTAATAAAAACGTTTGATTTGCAATTAGAAAATGCAAGATAGACTCTTGTAGGTCTTATCAGGGACTAGAAGATTTTCACTTCTGCTTAGGGCTTTGAAGGCCCTTGGTCTGATGCTATCCTAAGTCGCTAGGTAACTAGCATCGCAATGGTGGGGGACACTGGGAGGAGACCAAGTGCTATTGTGGTAAATAGGGCTAGGGGCAGAGCGGCTTGAGTCGTTTGGACTCGTCAGGGGGTGGTTGCGGGAGCGGTATTAGGGGAGATGGTGAGGGTTATCGCGTAGCAAAGTCGTAAATAAAAGTACAGACTGAGGAGGGCGGCTAAGGCCATAATGGTGGCAGTGATGGGGAGGCTCTGCTTCGCCAGCTCCTGCAGGATCAACCATTTTGGTATAAAACCTGTAAGTGGGGGTAGTCCTCCAAGCGACAGCAGTACTAGGGCAGCGGTCGTGGTCAAGATCGGGCTCTTCGATCAAACGACTGCGAGAGTGCTGACCTTTGTAGCAGATGAAACTTTCAGGGTGAGAAATGCTGCGGATGTTATGAAGATATACGTCAACAGCGCGAGGAGGGTGAGGTGGGGGGCATATTGTAGAATGATAATTATTCAGCCTATGTGGGCGATCGAGGAGTAGGCCAGGATCTTTCGCAGCTGGGTTTGGTTCAGGCCGCCCCACCCTCCGATCAAGGTTGACATTAGTCCGAGGGCCGTCAGCAGTAGGGGGTCAACAGCTTGGGCTGTTTGGATGATGAGGGCAAGGGGTGCAAGTTTCTGTCAGGTTGAGAGAATTAGTCCTGTTAAAAGGTCTAACCCCTGGAGGACTTCGGGTATTCAAAAATGTATGGGTGCTAGGCCAATTTTTAGTGCCAAAGCGGCAATAATTATTGCGCTAGCAATCGGGTTTGATATGTTGTTAATGTCCCAGTCCCCTGCAATTCAGGCATTTGTTGTGCTCGCGAACAAGATCATGGCCGCTGCGGTGGCCTGAGTTAGAAAGTATTTCGTGGTCGCTTCCACGGCACGGGGGTGATGGTGTTGCGCTATCAGGGGGACAATCGCCAGGGTGTTGATCTCCAGGCCTATTCAAGCTAGCACCCAGTGAGAGCTAGCGAAGGTAAGGGTAGTCCCCAAGCCCAGGCTGGACAACAGGATTATTAGTACGTAGGGATTCATTGATGGAGGAGGGATTTTAACCGTCATTTTCGGGGTATGGGCCCGAAAGCTTATTTAGCTGACCCCATCTTAGAAAGTGGTGTAGAGGAAGCACTAAGAGTTTTGATCTCTTGGGCATGGGTTCGACCCCCTTCTTTCTAAGAACTGAGGGGATTTTAACCCCTATTAGCCACTCTATCAAAGTGGTCCCTGGGCATTCGGGCACAGTTCCTGGGCTAGAGCTGTGGGGGAAGCCCCGCCAGTGCGATCGGGAGGGAAATGTGTCATAAGACAAGGGCTAGTGTGAGGGGAAGAAAGTTCTTCCACACGAGATGTATAAGTTGGTCGTATCGAAATCGGGGGTACGAGGCCCGGACTCATAGGAACATAACTGAGAGGAATGAGGCTTTGATTATGAGACCAACCGTTGTCAGCTCTGGCATGCCCGCAAAATGGGATGTCCCCAGAAATAACACGGCCGAAAGGGTATTCATGAGGAGGATGTTCGCGTACTCGGCGAGGAAAAATAGGGCGAAAGGTCCCCCTGCATACTCAACGTTGAAGCCTGAGACAAGCTCTGACTCACCTTCGGTCAGGTCAAAGGGTGCTCGGTTAGTTTCTGCTAGGGTTGAGATATACCATATTGCGGCCAGAGGTCATGCAGGGGCCAACAGTCAGATGCTCTCTTGGGCTGTATTAAACGTTTGGAGGGTGTAGCCCCCAGAAAAGATAATGACTGAGAGGAGGATAAGCCCGAGGCTTACTTCATAGGAAATTGTCTGAGCCACCGCCCGCAAGGCCCCAATCAGTGCATACTTTGAGTTCGATGCTCAGCCTGACCCAAGGATGGAATATACTGCAAGGCTCGAGAGGGCTAAAATAAATAGGACGCCCAGGTTGAGATCAATGATGGGGTAAGGCATGGGTAGGGGTGCTCATAGGGTTATGGCCAGAGTCAGTGCAAGGATAGGAGTGGCCAGAAAGAGGAAGGGGGATGAGGTGGAGGGACGGACGGGTTCTTTAATGAACAATTTGACCCCGTCAGCGATGGGTTGCAGGAGGCCGTAAGGTCCTACTACATTGGGGCCTTTCCGCAGCTGCATGTAGCCTAATACTTTCCGTTCAAGAAGGGTCAGGAAGGCTACAGCCAATAGTACCGGAACAATATAGGCAAGGGGATTAACTAGATGACTTATTAGAGTGTTTAGCATAAACTGGGAAGAGGATTTGAACCTCTGGTTTAAAGGGCTTAGGCCTTTCGCAATTTACCATGCTCTGCCACCCCAGTATGTCCTTATCTCGAACGGTAGGGGCTTTGGCCCTCCCTTTACTTAATTTATTTGTTTTCATCAATTAGGGGCGGGGCATGCTTCAAGTATGGGCCCCTCTTTTCCGATCCTTTCGTACTAGGAAAAGTAGCGCTACAGATAGAAACTGACCTGGATTGCTCCGGTCTGAACTCAGATCACGTAGGACTTTAATCGTTGAACAAACGAACCCTTAATAGCGGCTGCACCATTAGGATGTCCTGATCCAACATCGAGGTCGTAAACCCCCTCGTCGATATGGACTCTGGGAGAGGATTGCGCTGTTATCCCTAGGGTAACTTGGTTCGTTGATCGGCTTTATTAGCCGGATCACTTTTGGTCAGATGTTCTGCGGCTTAGAGATGTATCTCTTAGCTTTGGGTTTTGACCCAGTCCACTCGGAGGCTTTTTTCTCCTCCGTGGTCGCCCCAACCGAAGGTAAAACTTCATTGGCCACTAAGTTCTTGCCCTTTAGGAGGTCGTTTAACGTGGTTGAATTTTGTACCTTAAGCTCCAAAGGGTCTTCTCGTCTTGTATAATTATACCCGCTTCTGCACGGATAGATCAATTTCACTGACTGGAGGGGGGAGACAGTTAAGCCCTCGTCTAGCCATTCATACAGGTCTCTATTTAAGAGACAAGTGATTGCGCTACCTTTGCACGGTCAAAATACCGCGGCCGTTGAACCCGTAGTCACTGGGCAGGCTGGACCTCCTATACTCAATATAGTTGCAGGAGGCGATGTTTTTGGTAAACAGGCGAGGCTTGTGTTTGCCGAGTTCCTTCCCCCTCTTTTAGTCTTTCCTTTATAATAGCACTCCAGTGTGGGGTTAACGATTGTTTAGTTGTGAGTTCTTCTTGGGGTCTGTACTATTCACACTACCCTCTTGGGTTGGGTTCGTTAAGTTCCAGTGGTTAGTCCGATCTGGCTTACACTTGTGCTGGGAGAAGAGCAGGTCTTCTTGTTACTCATTTTAGCATAATCTCTTCCATGTTGGCATGGGTTGGCCTGATATAATTAGGGGAGTAAGATTTTTTATCGGTATAATAAACTTCTTTCTGCCTGAGCTTTAACGCTTTCTGTTTAGGTGGCTGCCTTTAGGCCCACTAGAGCAGCATGTTTTATATATTATGATCTTTATCCTCCTGCAAAGGTTGTATCCTTTGTTAAAGGGGCTGTACCCCCTTTAACTAACTCTCCCACATTTCCCTGAGTGCCTTAGCGGTGTATTCTCTGGCTTGGGGTGTGCGAGGCTGAACTTCTATCCACTTCTCAGGCAACCAGCTATCACCAGGTTCGGTAGGTCTGTCACTTCTACCCGGAGCTCTTCCCACTCTTTTGCCACAGAGACGGGTTAGCCCTAAATCAATATAGGCTGTCTCGGGGTAGCTCACCTGGTTTCGGGGTTTCAAACTAAAGGTCTCTTCGCTTGAGGGTGCTGGCTAAATCATGATGCAAAAGGTACAAGGTTTAGTCTTTGTTTTCCGTTGCTTATATGGGTTGTTTCACTTCTCTTTCAGCTTTCCCTTGCGGTACTTTTTCTATTGCTTTGGGTTGAGCCTTTTCCGTCTCCCGTACTCAGGCAAAAAAATGGTTTAATTTATGGTGTTGGGCCGTGTTCTATTATGAATATCGTCAGGTTATGTAAATAATTAAGCTAGCTGGTTGGCTCAGGGTGATCCAACTTGCATGGACGTCTTCTCGGTGTAAGTGAGATGCTTAACTAACTCAGCCACGCCCTGAATTTAATCCAAGTGCACCTTCCGGTACACTTACCATGTTACGACTTGCCTCCCCTTGTCAGCGCTCTGTCGTTAGGTAGCTTTATTGCATTTCGACAGGGGAGAGTGACGGGCGGTGTGTACGCGCCTCAGAGCCGGGTTCAAAAGGACACTCTGCTTCCTTTTTACTACTAAATCCTCCTTCAAGCACTAATTTCATGTTGCATGTCCGTAGTATTCTATTGTAGAAAATGTAGCCCATTTCTTCCCGCTTCGTACGCTACACCTCGACCTGACGTTCTGGGTTGTGCCCATTTTGCTTACTTTTATTGCCTTCACAGGGTAAGCTGACGACGGCGGTATATAGGCTGGGGTGGCTAGAAGTGGTGAGGTTTAACGGGGGTTATCGGTTCTAGAACAGGCTCCTCTAGGGGGGTCTAAGGCACCGTCAGGTCCTTTGGGTTTCAAGCTAATGCTCGTAGTACCCGGGCGGACGTCTAATTGTAGTTGGACGTCTAGGTTTACGGCTGAGCATAGTGGGGTATCTAATCCCAGTTTGTTTCTCAGTTTTCGTGGGGTCAGGTGGGCTTCATTAAAGCTACTTTCGTATAATTGGGCTTCGGACACCTAGAAGCGTATGACAGCCAAAAGGGCATTTGGCTTTATTATTATGCTTTCCTTAAACCCCCTTTACGCCGTGTATTATTAACTAGGGCCTCTCGTTTAACCGCGGTGGCTGGCGCGAGTTTTACCGGCCCTCTTAACCCTGACTGAGTCAAGTTTTCACTTATGGCTTAATATCTATCACTGCTGAATTCCCTTGGGGGTGTGGCTCGGCCAGGCGTCTTGGGCTAAAAACTTGTGCCTGATGCCCGCTCCTCGTCCCCGGGCAGGGGATTAAGGGCGTACTCACGGGGTTGCGGAGACTTGCATGTGTAAGTTGGGCTAGAGCTAATAATAAGGTCAGGACCATGCCTTTATGCGTGCGGAGCTTCTCAGGGCCCATCTTAACATCTTCAGTGTTATGCTTTGTATTAAGCTACGCTAGC